ATAGTACTCAAGATCCTCTGTTTTCGCTTATCTAATAAATCATTTAATGAAAGTAGATTATCTTTCCATTCATTTAACAACTAGAATATCTCTTCCCGAACCAAACATGAATCTTTCGATTCATTTGGCTCTCACGCTCAATTGTTTCTTTTATCTTTTCTTTTATTGATGGACATTCCCATATCTTTGAATGGAATGAGCCTATCCTCTCTTTTCTGTTCGTATTCAAAGCTATCGAAACTGATCTAACATCAGAATCTTAGGAGGACTCTTCAGACCAGACAAAAAATAAAAAATTGTCAGCAAAGTTGTTTCTTTATTTGTTCTTTATTTAGAACTTCTTTCTTTCAAAAAAAAAATATTTTAAAGAAAAAAGAATTCTATTATACTATTAGAATAGAAATAGAATTGAATATAATTCTGAACTTCATTACTTCATTCTCATTATTATTAGAATGAGATTTCGATTTTTTCATCCAAAAAATTCTCTTTTTTATACAAATATTTTATATAAATACAATACATAGGTCGTCGATTCGGCAGTGGGGGGGAAGATACCCATTTTTCCAGTGAATGGTTCAAATAATTTTATCCATATGAGTGTTCTACATCGAATAAATTCCCAATTATTCCTTTTTTATTTTTATCATTTTTAAACCTTTTTGGTACTAACCTAGCGGTAGAAAGAGTACCATGCTATGCTGTGCCTGGACTTCAAACAATTGATCTTTAACCATGTAAAAGACCTCAACATTATTGGTTGATAGAGAAGAGAATCAAAGTTCATTTACCAATTAATCACGAAATGCTATGGTTCTTACATATGATTTCTGAATGAAATCCAATTCAGAAGTAATTCGTCGAGATTGTGCACCCTTTGTTCCTAGTTCTGCTATAAAAAAGAATACATAAATAGAAAGAAAGTGCAGTCGGTGAAATCCAACCTATTCTTGAAATAAACAACTCGCACACACTCCCTTTCCAAAAAAAATCAATACACCCAGCACTACGCTTAGATTTATTGGATTTGTTGCTAAAATATCGGTATTAAACTCGAAACTCCCAGCGGATGACCAGTGCCCCACGGAAACAAAAGAATCAATTAGATTTTTCATATGCTCTCCCTTTATAGATAGGACTAACAAAGAACAGAGTTCTTTTTGTATCACTCCGCTTATTATTCTTAATGGAATTTGAGAATTCTCAAATTTCTTAGTTATGGTTATGTTTTTCTTCTAAGATGAAATGAAACATTAAACAAAAGGATTTGCAAATAAAAGAGCTAATGCCACGACCAGTCCATAAATTGTTAAAGCTTCCATAAAAGCCAGACTAAGCAATAAAGTACCTCGTATTTTACCCTCTGCTTCTGGTTGTCTCGCAATACCTTCTACGGCTTGGCCCGCAGCAGTACCTTGACCAACCCCAGGTCCGATAGAAGCAAGCCCTACAGCCAATCCAGCAGCAATAACGGAAGCAGCAGAAATAAGTGGATTCATGGTAAGCTCCTCGCACCAAAAAAAGAAATGGTTAATGATACAACCAACCAATGAATTAGTACTTAATCTACTTCTTTTTCTACTTCTACTTTTACTATTTACTTTACTACACTTATTTTTTATTTTTTGATCTTTATCACTAAAATCTATCGGGTCGAAGTAGCTAAAAGCTCCAAATGGAATTCATAATATTACTGAATTGTCAGAACTACTTCGATATACCGTTTTTCCTTTCTACCTTATGTAATAGATATGTATACGATTTTAGTCATTGCGTTTCCTTGTTTATAAAATATTCTATTCTTTCTCTTTCATTCAATTCACAATAACAGAAAAAATAGAAAAAGGACTGATATGGGAATCCATATAAATGCAGTGGGCTAGAAAAAAAGAGATAGGGGTAATTGCTATTTAACTAGTAAATAACATATACTTTTCTTCTTCCATAACGTAAATCACCTGCACTTTTTCTTCTATTAAATCGTATTCTGGAACCATTCTTCGAAACATACACAAGGATTGATACTCATAGGCATTACATATACATACATGTAGTAATATATGTAGTAGGATCCCCAACCCTTTTTTCTCTTCCAAATTCTGTAATATCATCTATATTTCTTCATATATACATACATGTAGCTATTTGCATTTTCTTATCCAACCCAGTAGTGGATTATATTGAACCCCCGCATTGCTTGAATTGGGATAAGCTTCAAAAAAGACTATTTCGAAAGTTAGTCAATGATGACCCTCCATGGATTCACCTATATAAGCCGCAGCCAAAGTTGCAAAAATAAGAGCTTGAATACCACTTGTAAATAATCCAAGAAACATGACAGGTATAGGAACTACTGAAGGCACTAAAGAAACAAGAACAACAACCACTAATTCATCAGCCAATATATTCCCGAAAAGTCGAAAACTAAGAGATAAAGGTTTTGTGAAATCTTCTAGAATATTAATTGGTAAAAGTATTGGAGTTGGTTGAATGTATTTCCCGAAATATCCCAATCCTTTTTTGCTAAGACCCGCATAGAAATATGCCACTGACGTAGGTAAAGCTAAAGCAACAGTAGTATTTATATCATTCGTGGGCGCAGCTAACTCTCCATGAGGTAACTTTATGATTTTCCAAGGTAAAAGAGCGCCTGACCAGTTAGAAACAAAAATAAATAGGAACATCGTTCCTATAAATGGAACCCAAGGACCATACCCCTCTCCAATCTGAGTTTTGCTCAAGTCTTGAATAAATTCAAGGACATATTCGAAGAAATTCTGACCGTCGGTCGGAATGGTTTGTGGATTCCGAACAGCTATGATGACTGAACCTAATAAGATAGCAATTACAACCCAAGAAGTGATAAGTACTTGGGCATGAATTTGTAAACCTCCTATTTGCCAATATAAATGTTGGCCTACTTCTACACCTGATATATCGTATAACCCTTTGAGTGTTTGAATGGAACATGGTATAACATTCATATTGTCCTCTAACAGATTCAAAAAAGTAATTATTTTGATTCAACCATCTCTTTCTCAATTCATCTATGTTCATTCATGAATTTAAGTTATGAATCGTATATTTAGGAAATCACATAAAAAAAAAGACCAATCATTTTATGTTTTCAATCTTCAATATTATTCAAAACATAGTTCAAACTCCAAAAGATGCAAACCAAAATAGTAACAATCAAAGAGAGTTCACCAAAAACAAACTAATATTCTTCTTTCTTCTTCTTAATGATAAGATTAATGATAAGATAATCAACCATTTTTTAGATAACTAGAACGGCCCTCACAAATTGCAGATACTAATTTGGTAAGAATCAATCGAATCGAAGCTATAGCATCATCGTTGGCCGGAATAGAAATATCTGCAAGATCTGGGTCACAATTTGTATCGATTAAACAAATCGTCGGAATACCCAAAATGACACATTCTCGAAGAACCGTATATTCTTCTTGCTGATCAACGATAATTACAATATCGGGCAATCCCGTCATATATTTGATCCCACCCAGATATGTTTGCAAGGTAGATAACTTTCTCTTCAACATTGCTGCATCTCCTTTGGGGAGACGATTGAGTTTTCCCATCTTTTGTTCTGCTCTTAAGTCCCTGAACTTCTGAAGTCTTGTTTCTGTAGTAGACCAATTCGTTAACATACCACCAAGCCATTTTTTATTAACATAATGACATCGAGCCCTTATTGCTGCTGATGCTACTAAATCCGCTGCTTTCTTTTTGGTGCCAACGATTAAGAATTTTTTTCCCCTACTTGCTGCATCAAAAACTAAATCGCAGGCTTCTGATAAAAAACGAGCAGTTATAGTAAGATTTGTAATATGAATACCTTTACGCTTTGCAGAGATGTAAGGAGCCATTCTAGGATTCCATTTATTAGTACCATGACCAAAATGAACTCCTGCTTCCATCATTTCTTCCAAATTGATGTTCCAATATCGTCTTCCCATTTTCCCACTTTCTTTTTTTTTCAAAGAGATTCAGTACCTTGTGAAATAAATAATTGTTCCGACGGAACCTTCTACCAGGATTGACCATTAATCTACGACCCAAACCATGAATTTCATTCTTTCTTTTTTATTTCATTGATTTATTACGAAATCCATAATCGGACCAGAGAGTTAAAGTAAAAAGAATGAACCTCTTGTTAGGAATTAGTAAATTACATTACGTAAATGATTGGTCTGATGTCTCATGGAAAGTGTTTGGGGCACAAGAACAAAATAATTCTCTATGGTGTAACAAAATATCTCCCATTTCCAACTCGAATAGATTCTTCCTTTTGATTTTCAAATGAATGTTTTTGTCTTGCTTTGAACGATGTACTAATTTTTTGAATCCGGTACCAACCGGTATAATCCCCCCCAGAACAACGTTCTCTTTCAGGCCTTTCAACCAATCAATACGACCTCGTAGAGCAGCTTTTGCTAAAACTCGAGCAGTTTCTTGAAAACTCGCTTCGGATATGAAACTTTGAGTATTCAGAGATGACTTCGTTATTCCCAATAAGATTGCCCGATAACAGATCGCTTCGTCCAAAACACGCCCTGCTCGCTCTGCTCGCAACAATCCAATAAATTCCCCAGGTAAAAAAACATTAGACATTCCATCTTCTGAAACCAAAACTCTTGATGTTACTTGACGTACAATAATCTCTATATGTCTATTATGGATCTGTACCCCCTGGGATCGATAAACCTTTTGGATCTTATTAACCAAAGAGATACGACTTTGGGCTATGGTTAGTTCAGCTCCAATAAAGAATCCCCAGGGGATCCCAAGAATCCTTCGGATACGGTCGTCCCAACCTTCAACTCTTCTTTCGAGGTTCATCGATATTGAATCAATTGAACGAACTTCTAAGATTTGTTCCACTTTTGGAAGACCTTGCGTTATGTCACCAGATCTCGATTTTTCATATATAAATGTAATTAATGTATCTCCTTCATAAAAGGTTTCCCCATAATGGCCATGGACAGTTGCTCCTGGAGTGACCAAATAGGGCTTAGCTGATCTTATAACTAAAGAGTCAACATGAACAATGAAAATTTGACCAGATTTTTTTATGCGTGATCCGTATTTCAATAGACATACATTTTCACAAAGGAATTGTCCAAGGCTAATTATTGTCCATGCCTCTTCACAAGAATCGTGATGGAGAAAACACCAATTCAAATGGAATGAATTCCAAATGATGTTACTGCATGGATCGGGATTATAAATACTACTATTTTCATCTAGGAAACAGTATTGAAATGGAAGTACTTGAAGCACTTGGAAAGTCTGTTGAAATTTTTCAAGTAAAAAATATTTCTTTAAAAAGACTTGATTATAAGTTCTTAAATAGTAAGATGAACGAAAATTTACTATTTTAGGCACAATAGTACCTAAAGGACCCAAAAAATCCCTAATTGGAGTCAGGGGATCCGATTCTTTTGTCGCATTATTATATCTCGAAGTATTGAAGGGGCCAATTCGAAAACAATTGGATGATGACAAAATTATGAAAGATTGGCATTCCTTATTTCGATTCAACAACGTACCAAGAGTTTCCTGATGTTGGGGAAATAATTGAATCTTCGCCTTGGAATCAAAAGGATTTCTATCGGCACGATCTAATTCATTATTGGAAATCAATCCTGAACCTGCCGTATCATACCTTTTTTCGGTATACGAAATAGTGGATTTTACTAACTCAATTCGGATGAAATCACGAAGCAGATCATTTGCCCTTATTTCAACAAAAGAAGCATGAACCTCTTCTTCTATAGAACTCTTTTTTTCTTGTTCTTGGTCCCAAGTCAATACTAAGCAAGCCCGAACTAATTGAATACTTGTGTGAGAAATTCCTCGAATTGACTTGCCATTTCCATAAAGTATATAATTGACAATTCGAAGTTGTACATTATCCTTTTCCTGCAAGAGATCCTGAGAGAAAAGTGTTGCTAAATTTATCCCATCAGCTATTTCATATGTGACTACGGGCCGAACCAAAACAAAATACTTTTTTTTGGTAGGTGTAATTCGTTGGACATAGATCCAATTTTTCAATTTTTTTGATCCTTTAGAATTCTTTTTTTCCATTCCTGGTGGTATCAAAACGCCACTGTGCCTAGATATTTTATCCACCTCTCCAGAAAAATGAATATCTCCAGAAAAGATTTTCAGTTCCATACTTTTTTTTTTTCTCTCCACTCGGACTAATCCACCTACTCGACTTCTTGTATTCATATTTAAAGCAAGTCGTGTATCTACTCCAATGATACTATTGTTCCGGACCATTATGGGCGAAGATCCGGGTAAGATATGCACTTCCTCGGGAATGAAAAAAAAGCGATCTACTTTCATTTGCATTTGGTATTTCGGACTAAATTCTTTTGCTCCTCGATACTCAATAAAATCCTCTTTTTTTACGATTGAATCTACTTCGACAATCCCATATTTAGTAATTCCCGAGCTGCTTCTTCTGTATCGCGGATCATCAAAATAAGCAAGAATACTATTTCTACGTAAAATACCATTTATAGGTATTTTCATCGAAATACCAAAACAGGGTTTTAGTTTCTTTTCTTGTTCTTGATCATATTGTAAGGGAATCACGAATCTATTTCTTCGCTTTTTAGCCAAGGAATTCTCTTGACGAATAGAAGTAGAAGGCTCTATGAGATTCCAATGACCCTTGGATATGATTCGATAAGGTTTTGAATAGTCAAGAATTTCCCTATCTTTTTTACCAAAGGTATCCAACAATTTATGTCTTACTTGATCATTAGTCAGTGAGAGATCAAAGATATATCTTTCTTCGAGAGAAAAAGAATTAGCATTCATTTGATCTTGATCCTTGTGGAGTGAAAAAGACACTATATTGGATCTGCATAGACCTCCTGCTAATATCCATAAATGACTTGTTTTTGGTAATAGATGAACATTACTATATGGATATTCGGGCGCATGATAGCCATCAGTACTCCAGTGCATTTCTCCTTCTGACTCAGAATAAATATGTTTTTGAACCCTTTCTTTAAAATGAAAAGTGGACGTTCCGGCACGAATCTCGGCAATCACTTGTTCTGATTCTACATATTGATCATTTTGAACTAAAATCAAACTTTTTGTTGGAATATTCACATTATGTAGAATATCTCGACTCTCAATAGTTACATACAAGTCTATAAAACATAGAAAAGCAGGATGCCCATGACGGGTACGTGTGGGATGAACCAAATCCTCATCAAATTTGATTTTTCCATTAGAGGGAGCTCGTACATATTCGGCAGTACCACCTGTGAATACTCCGCCGGTATGAAAAGTTCTTAATGTTAGTTGAGTCCCCGGTTCCCCAATTGATTGACCCGCAATAATGCCTACGGCTTCTCCCAACTCGACCAGGTCACCATGAGTAGGACTTCGGCCATAACATAATTGACAGATCCAAGATGTACTCCTGCAAGTAAAAGGGGTTCTAATATATAT